ATTTGGGACCAAAAGCGGTTAGCAGTGACCATTGAATAAGTTTCTTCAGCTTGCGTTGGGTTAAAAGCGCGGAAGGTATTTGCACCATCACCATCTTCGAATAGGGTGTTTTCTACGGTAGCCCCATGAATAGCGCATAACAGAGCCGCCCCTAATACTCCGGCAACTCCCATCATATGAAACGGGTTCAACGTCCAATTATGAAATCCTTGGAAGAAAAGGATGAATCGAAATATAGCTGCTACGCCAAAACTCGGCGCAAAGAACCAACCAGATTGTCCCAGTGGATAAATAAGGAATACGGAAACAAAAACAGCGATTGGACCAGAGAATGAAATTGCATTATAAGGCCGCAATTGAACAGACCGAGCAAGTTCAAATTGACGTAACATGAAACCTATTAGTGCAAAAGCCCCATGGAGAGCGACAAAAGTCCACAGACCACCTAATTGACACCAACGAGTAAAATCCCCTTGTGCTTCCGGGCCCCACAGTAGCAACAAAGAGTGTGCTAAACTATTGGCAGGGGTGGAAACCGCCGCGGTTAAGAAATTGCAACCTTCCAAATAGGAACTAGCCAATCCATGGGTATACCAAGAAGTTACAAAAGTAGTTCCTGTAAACCAACCTCCTAAAGCGAAATAAGCACAAGGAAAGAGCAATAGGCCGGACCATCCTACAAAAACGAAACGGTCCCTTCGTAACCAGTCGTCCATAATATCAAATAGATCATTTTCTTCTTTAGTAACTCTACCAAGGGCTATAGTCATAGTGATCCTCCTATTCAATTACTTCAACCATTTCCGAGCACCTCATATTACTTCCAAGGCATACGATAGTTTGATTATCTGTGGACGATTTCTTTCTCGTTCAATGCCCTTTTTCAATGGTCTCGAAGATAGAAATTTTGCATTTTTATCTATGGGGTCACAACCGAGGTCGTGGTAAATCTATGAATTTCATTAAAAAAAAAGATATTGAAAAGAAAAATTGACTTTCGAAATCCATTTTTATGTGTAACGGAAAAGAGTTGCGATTTCTTCTTATTCCTATAGAACGTCTAGTAACAAGAATATGAAATTGTAAATAGCGAAAAATTCTTGCCTTGCGCGGTCTAAGTCTAAGGAAATACAAAAAATTCGCTTATACAACAATTTCATCCACATCGAATTTATATATCAGAATAGCGGATAGAGGCATCATTCAAGGGGCCAGGTCTACTTACTTTATCTTTCTTTCCAATTTTATGGTGGGTTTGATAAGAACCTTTTTTGCTTTGTTGATAAATAATCGAAAAAAAGAGTTTTTTTTATATAACCCGCTTGTTTTATTCTAACAAGTCCTATATGGAAATGCCCGCTGAAGATAAAATATATCTGATTGTCTCTCAGCCTATATCGAATTTTAGAAAGAAAAAACAAGAATTTTCTTCTTTTTTTTATTAACATTAAGAAAAAAGAATAGAACTAAAATGGAATTGGCAATATAATTTTTATGCACTTTTGAAATGAAAGAAAAAGGAAGGATTTTTTGCAATCGTTATTTCTTGCCTCTGTCATATCACGAAAACCTTTCGATTTGGAACGGGGAGAGATGGCTGAGTGGACTAAAGCGGCGGATTGCTAATCCGTTGTACAATTTTTTTGTACCGAGGGTTCGAATCCCTCTCTTTCCGCCCCCTCGGATCGTTTGGGACTTTCGAATTGTAAGGAATTCTGACCCCCGGATTTTCTCATAGATAAATGTACGAAATAAATCCAATTTGTAAGAAAAAATTCCCAAAAATTTTGGATTTTTACTCCTCACGCCCAGGATTACGTCCTGGGTCATTAGATAAGAATCCAAAGATAAAGAGGGAAACAAAGAATATCACTACTGTATAAACAAAAAGTTTGAGAGTAAGCATTACATAATCTCCAAGATTTTTTTTTAAGGAATAGATTACCCGTTTTTCCTTACCACACAGATCCACTAGGATGGGTTTTGTTTATTTTGACACCTAAAAATGCAAAAATCAATTCTTAAAAAAAATTGCAAGAATTGCTTTATAATAAGCACTCTTATCAATATCAAAAATTCGTTTAGGTATTGTGTGGTACCTAAAAGTACCTGCTCAACGTAGGTGCAGGGGGTAGAAAGGCTGATCCAAATTTATTGCTGCAGCTATACATTCAATGTAGAAGAATTTGAATTTTAGAATCGAAGGTTCATAATATAAGACTTCTCGGCTCTTCCATTTTTTGGAATTTTTTTGGAATGAATACATCATTCAATTTGGCAGACAGAATACATCATTCAATTTGGCAGACAGAATAGTAAAGATTTCATCGAAAACTTACAGCAGCTTGCCAAACAAACGCTAATAGAAAAAAGAGTACAGGTATGACAGGCATAACATCCACGATTGGGTTGAAAATGGCATAAGCTTCGGGTAATTTGGCGAAGAAAAAACTAGTCGGATAAAGAACAGAATTAAAACAGATACAGGTTAAACTAAGTATATTAGGCATAACAAGCATTTCGTTCTTGTAGAGTAGATAATTGGATTTTGATTGAGTTATTTTTATAAGGGAAAAAGGAAAAGAAAAGGTGGATGCAAAATCCTTTTTTCTTCGGACTTTCCCAAACACAAAATACCTCCTTGTATTCGCATTCTCAAATGAGAATGGAAGAAATTCGACTTTCATATAATATCTTAATAGAATTCCATGTAATGATCAATGCATTTTTTGGATTCTATATTATCCGCATGTCTAGAATCCTAGCAAGAAAATATCCCTCATTTTTTAGGAAATTGAAGTGGGATTGACGAATAATATAGAAACTAATACTGTTTATTAGTGTCGCATAAAACGAAATGGGGCGTGGCCAAGTGGTAAGGCAGCGGGTTTTGGTCCCGTTACTCGGAGGTTCGAATCCTTCCGTCCCAGATTTTTTCTGATGAAACGAAAGATAGAATCGTATTGTGCCCCGCACGACACAAAAGTTTATTAAAAAGTTTATTAAAGAAAATAATTATCTCTTATGAACTCTTAGATCAGATGCATTTCTAAGCATTCATTTTCTTTCTCCGAAAACAAAATCAAGTGTCAAGTCCAGTCAAATTGAATATCTTTATTTTCTTGAAAAATTTTGGTCTATCAGGCACATTCAGGATATGCCCCTACTACTCATTACTCATATGTGTTTTGAATATGTATGTGTTTTGAATATGTGTTTTGAAATTCGAACTTCTTAGATAAACTTTATACTATATCCATGAAACTTTATACTCCATATCCATGAAGTGGTAAGTCTTACAGGACACATTTGACACCCAATGTGAAAGAAAAGAAGTACCCCCTATTTATTTTCCCCGAACTAAAGAACTAAGTAAGTAAAAAAAAAAGAAAATAAAAGGGGGAGTATCCTAATTCTATGTTTCATGGCTAGATTAAAGAGTAGGGTGTTTTTAGTTTCAGCACAGGCCTTAAAACTTTTGACCAAGATCGGCACGAGAAAAAAGAAAAGGGTTTCCATTCTCATTCTACGGATAGGGACTCGATTTTTCCATTTTAGGTATTATTTGATTTGCACAAATATCCATTTCTAAATCAATGGAATGTGAGGATTAGAGAGAAATTCATATATTCTGTCTACTCGACTTTCGAATTGATTGAAAAAAAAAATTTATGAGGTAAAACACTGTATAAAAAATGAGACCTATCCCTTTATGATATAGATAGATTTTTGTTTTGTTGTATTATTAGTTGTATTATTAGTAAAAAAGAGGGGTCCTTCTTTGGTTAAGCGAAAACGATCTCGATCTGTAATTCTTTAAATATCCAGAATGATCCATTCTGGTAAGGATAAGGTAAGAACTGTTCGTTGGATAGAATGGATTCGAAAAAAATCATACTATACTTTTCTTATTTTTTATTTTTAGTTCTTTCTTTTAGGTAAAAGAAAGAATGCTATAAGTAAAAGCAAAGACCTTAATTTTACTTTACACGCAAATTTTTCTTTCTTTTGTCAGTCGAGTCGAAGAAGTATGAGAATTTTATAACTACCAAAAAACTGCCAATCTTTTCATTGGCATAGTTTATTTGTTGGAGAAGAGTCGATCCTTCTCATTTCAGGATTGATCATCTCGAGTTCTCTGTTGAGGATGGAAATTCAATAATAAATAAGTCTTAAGCAAACTATTTTATTCTTCTTTTTCGAACTATGTTTCATTCATATGATAGAATATGGGTTTAAATAAATTGGATCTTTGCAGAGTCTTCCCCGATAAATACTTATTTCTTTTATCCATATTTCCCCATAGATATCAAGTTTGAATTAGTATACAAAACCAATGACTATTCATGATTCCATCCATATTGGATCAATTCTCGATACCACTTTGCAATGAAATTAGAGGAATGTTATGGTAAAACTTCGTTTAAAACGATGTGGTAGAAAGCAACGTGCGACTTGAAGGACATGATCGATTGTGGATTTTGCTATCCATCATTTTCCATAGTAATGAAAATGCTCTTGGCTCGACATAGTCTGTTCTATTCGTCCCGAATCAAATTTGCGCTGGGTTGTTTGATAGTACACGATGGAGCTCGAGAGGACAGAATTTCTTTTTTATCAAGGGAAAGAATCTAGGGTTAGTGAAAACTAATAAATTAGGCCAACTTTGTCAGTCTATCCTTAATATAGAAATCGAAAGGTTAAAATAAGAAAAAAGTCCAATTTTGGAAGATTGGAAAAACTTTTTCCATTAAAAGTCTATCAGAATCAATCGTTCATATTCGATTTCTATAGAAGAGGGAAATGCTTTATCGAAGGAAATAAGAAAAAAAGAAAGGGTATGTTGCTACTCTTTTGAAAGAAAAAAGAATAGGAATTCCCGAAGTAATGTCTAAACCCAAGGATTTCACAAATCAAAGATAAAGGATTCCGGAACAAGTAAACACGATTTTCAACCGTCTCAACATTAGATCAGAATAAGGAATAAAAGTCAATTTGTTCGAGATGAGATAAAGAAAAGAGTTTAGAGACGACTCAAAAAATTTCGAAGGATTTTTCTTTTGAAGTCTGTCAGTCAAAATTAGCCAACTTGAGTCATGAGTATAAATGAAATTTGTTTTTTCTTGTCTGTAAGGAAATTAATGCAAGTCATAGTCTAATTTCTATCTACTTGTATTATAGACAGAAATTCGAATCATTTTCTCGAGCCGTATGAGGAGAAAACCTCCTATACGTTTCTAGGGGGGGCATTGTTTATCTACATCTATCCCAATAAGCTGTCTATCGAATCGTTGCAATTGATGTTCGATCTCGAAGAGAAGGAAGAGATCTTCGAAAAGTAGGTTTTTATGATCCGATAAAGAATCAAACTTGTTTAAATGTTCCAGCTATTCTCTATTTCCTTGAAAGGGGTGCTCAACCTACAAGAACTGTTTATGATATTTTAAGGAAGGCAGAATTCTTTAAAGATAAAGAAAGAACTTTGAGTTAATTGAAGAAGTAAATGAATAAAAAAGTAGGAGAGGGTCACTAATACCCCTTAATTATTTAGACACAGTTTGCCTCTTTCTTAGTCCTATTTTTTTTTTGCTGCATTTATGTCGTGCCAATCCAACAAAAGCCCTTATTTTATTTCCTTTTTGTATCTAATTGGTTTTCTTACCATTGTATTTCCATTGACAAAGGTCTATTGAACAAATAGAATTTGTAGATAGATAGGTCTCTTTATCATCACTCCATATTAGGTATTTCTGTCTACACTTCGCTCAAATGATAGGGTTGCCCCCCTTGTATGTACTCTCATACAAGATTTTTTTATTTAAAGAAATTAAAGAAATCAAAATTGCTAAAAAAATGACAATTTTGCTATTGTGATTGGGGCCGCTCCTTTTTTAACCTTAGTGAAATTTAACCGGATCTGTTCATTTTGGTATTTGAGTGTTTTTAATGGGTGATAAAATCTTTCTTTTGATGTCTTGCTAATTCAATGTTTTGACAGGAGCGTCCGGTGTAATTCCATCGATTTTTGGATTTCGATCGTATCTAAGATCCTATTTTATCTGGGTTGCTAACTCAATGGTAGAGTACTCGGCTTTTAAGTGCGACTATGATCTTTTACACATTTGGATGAAGCAACAAATTCGTCCAGACTCTTGGTAGAGTCTAGAAGGCCACGACTGATCCTCAAAGGTAATGAATGGAAAAAATAGCATGTCGTAATAAAATCAATTTCTTTTTTTTTGGAATAAAAAAATTCCGATTTTCTGGGTCTAGTGAATAAATGGATAGAGCCTGGCTCTAATTCTGGTAAAATAAAAAGCAACGAGCTTAACTTCTTAATTGGAATGATTCCCCGATCTAATTAGACGTTAAAAATAGATTAGTGCCCGATGCGGGGAAAGGTTGGGTTTTCCTATGAGTGGACCCTTGACGTTTTTTTAGAAATCCTAATTATTCTTGATTATGGATTGAAAAGGCATGTTATGAATTGAATGTGTAAAAGAAGCAGTATATTGATAAAGAGACTGTATTCCAAAGTCAAAAGAGCGATTGGCCTGCAAAAATAAAAGATTTGTTCTTTTTTTTAATTAGAACAAACATAAACTAATTGGATAGAAAAGGAGCGGAAAAAGATCTATGGATTAGACTCCCTTTCTTTCCAGGGTTTGTATTAAAAAATGCAACACCCTGTTCTGACCATATTGCACTATGTATCATCATTTGATAAACCGAGAAATGCTTTTTTTCTCTGATTCAAGTAGAAATACAAATGGAAAAATTCGAAGGGTATTCAGAAAAACAGAAATCTCGTCAACAATACTTCGTCTACCCACTTCTCTTTCAGGAATATATTTATGCATTTGCCCATGATTATGGATTAAATGGTTCCGAACCTGTGGAAATTCTTGGTTGTAATAACAAGAAATTTAGTTCACTACTTGTGAAACGTTTAATTATTCGAATGTATCAGCAGAATTTTTGGATTAATTCGGTTAATCATCCTAGCCAAGATCGATTGTTGGATCACAGCAATTATTTTTATTCTGAGTTTTATTCTCAGATTCTCTCTGAGGGGTTTGCGATCGTTGTAGAAATCCCATTCTCGCTAGGAGAACTATCTTGTCCGGAAGAAAAAGAAATACCAAAGTTTCAAAATTTACAATCTATTCATTCAATATTTCCCTTTTTCGAAGACAAATTTTTGCATTTACATTATCTATCACATATAGAAATACCCTATCCTATCCATTTGGAAATCTTGGTTCAACTCCTTGAATACCGAATCCAAGATGTTCCATCTTTGCATTTATTGCGATTCTTTCTCAACTATTATTCGAATTGGACTAGTCTTATTACTTCAATGAAATCGATTTTTCTTTTTTCAAAAGAAAATAAAAGACTATTTCGATTCCTATATAACTCTTATGTATCAGAATATGAATTTTTCTTGTTGTTTCTTCGTAAACAATCTTCTTGCTTACGATTAACATCTTCTGGAAC